GATAATAGATCTCGTCGTTAAAATAAGAGTAGTTAATAAAAGTGAATATAGGTGCTTATTGTTTATTAGCGAGAGGCAAATCTTATGATAAAGAAGAATCCATATACCGAAATATATATGCGCTTTAAGTAAACATATATGTATGTCTGCTAATAAAGCAGAAAGAGTAATTGAAATTGATCAGATTTGTGGACGTTTATACGAAGAAAGACGTATGAGACTCGAACTTATGCCTTATCGAGTGAGTTATCCAATTTTTAAATTGGTTTATTCTGCAGCAACAAATGCTATTCACAATGTCGGTTTAAACGAAGCAAGTTTAATCATTAGCAAAGCGGAAGTCGTGAAGGGGTACTACTGTGAAAAAATGAAAACCTCGAGCTCGAGGGCGCAGTTATCCGATAAAAAGACCCGTTTTTCATATAACTATTGGATTAAAAGATATATCTGTAAAGGAAGTATAAAAAAGGAAGTATAAAGGAGCCAAATACGCCATATTATACTTCAAAGGCAACGTATGGAGAAATAAAAATAAGTAAGTACACGGATATGACGTGTCATGATATATATAGTATTGGGAGATTATGGGACAAAAAATAAATCCACTTGGTTTCAGACTTGGTGCAACCCAAGGTCATCATTCTCTTTGGTTTGCACAACCACAAAATTATTCCGAAGGGCTACAAGAAGATCAAAAAATCCGAGATTGGATCAAGAATTATGTACAAAAAAATATTCAAATATCCTCTGGTGTTGAGGGAATTGCATGCATAAAGATTCAAAAAAGAATCGATTTGATTCAGGTCATAATCTATATGGGATTCCCAAAATTATTACTAGAAGGTAAAGGTGGGCCTCGAAGAATCGAAGAATTGCAGATAGATGTACAAAAAGAAATTAATTGTGTAAACCGAAAACTCAACATTGCTCTTACAAGAATTACAAACCCTTATGGACACCCTAATATTCTCGCCGAATTTATAGCCGGACAATTAAAGAATAGGGTTTCATTTCGAAAAGCGATGAAAAAGGCTATTGAATTAACTGAACAAGCAGGTACAAAAGGAATTCAAGTACAAATTGCAGGACGTATCGACGGAAAAGAGATTGCGCGTGTCGAATGGATCAGAGAGGGTAGAGTTCCTCTACAAACCATTCGAGCTAAAATTGATTATTGTTCCTATGCAGTTGGAACTATCTATGGGGTATTAGGCATCAAAATTTGGATATTTGTAGACGAGGAAGCCTAAGCCTTTATTTGACTTGTCTTTACGTTCTATCGGAAATAAAAAAGCAAAAAATGACAAACTCTTTCATTCTTTTTCTGTTAAATCAAAAAAAAATGGGCAATTCTATAAGGTTGAATAAAAATTCAATTCATTTTTTTATATTGATATAATTGCTATGCTTAGTGTGTGACTCGTTGGTTTTTGTAGGGTTAGTAGTCAAAAAAACGGACTGGCCCATAGTATGAACTAATAACTATCGAACTAATAACCAACTCACCGCTTCATATTATCTGGATCTAAAGAACTAGTCACGATATGATATATTGATCATATCATTGTAGCAACTGAATTTTTGTTTGCATAAACAAGCAAAAAAAATAAAAACCAATCTGATTTTAAGTTGTGAAGCAATAACAAAAAGAATGCAGATAAATGGAAGGGTGAGAGAAAGAGAGAAAAAGAATACTAATGCTATATGATTCCAATATGTAAGGTCTCTGAGCGATCTTATAAAGGATAGCGTAATAAAGCATCAATACTAATTTGATTGATCTATAATTCGATGAATTTGTTCATAGAACAAAAAAAGTCAAGAGCCCCGGGTCCACAAAGACTGAGAAAATTGACTCAATAACACATTTCATTTTCATTAGGAGCTCCGCTGTAGAATTCAGGCCTAACCATTAATCGCGAAGCGATGGGAACGACGGAACCCGTGGATGCAGAAGATTCTATTGAAAACGAATCCTAATAATTCATTGGGTAGGATGGCGAAACGAACCCGGGACCAATCCACTTTTATTCTGAGAGGCCATGTCATAGGATAACCCTACAACTGAAATAGATATGGAAAGAGTAAATATTCGCCCGCGAAAGTTTTTATTTTATTGGATTTCTAAATTTTGATAGATCCAATATAATATGATAATAAAAAAGACAAAACAAAATAAATACTCGTTATAATAAAACGAAATTCTATTATTATTATCTATTATCTCTAACTAATCTATAAAATAATTATCTATAACTATAAATAAATAGAAATTGAATACATGTTTTGTTTTTTTTATATAAACTATCAAAACAAGATATACAAATTTCTAATAGATTAGATATTAGATAAAATCTCAAAGACTCCCACGATTCAGTATATTATTCATTAAATACATGTATACCATGTTATAATTGTTATTTTTCATTCGCGAGGAGCTGGATGAGAAGAAACTCTCATGTCCGGTTCTGTAGTAGAGATGGAATTGAAATTGAAAAAGAACCATCAACTATAACCCCAAAAGAGCCAGATTCCGTAAACAACATAGAGGAAGAATGAAAGGAATATCTTATCGAGGTAATCGTATTTGCTTTGGTAGATATGCTCTTCAGGCACTTGAACCCGCGTGGATCACGTCTAGACAAATAGAAGCAGGGCGGCGAGCAATGACACGAAACATACGCCGCGGCGGAAAAATATGGGTACGTATATTTCCAGACAAACCTGTTACAGTAAGACCCGCGGAAACGCGTATGGGTTCCGGTAAAGGATCTCCCGAATATTGGGTAGCTATCGTTAAACCGGGTAGAATACTTTATGAAATGGGTGGAGTAGCAGAAAATGTAGCCAGAAAGGCTATTTCAATAGCGGCATCCAAAATGCCTATACGAACGCAATTCATTATTTCGGGATAAGAATGTATAACCGAAGAAAAGAAATCTTTTGAATGAAAAAAAAAAACAAAATTATAGGTTTCTTTTTTTTTTGTTTTGGACAAACAATATTTCTTTTTTTACTTAGCCCCTTCGCAGTGAAAGAGCAAATAAAAAAAAAATGATATGATTCAACCTCAAACCCACTTAAATGTAGCGGATAACAGCGGGGCCCGACAATTAATGTGTATTCGAATCATAGGAGCTAGTAATCGACGATATGCTCATATTGGTGACGTTATTGTTGCTGTAATCAAGGAAGCAATACCAAATACACCTCTAGAAAAATCCGAAGTGATCAGAGCTGTAATTGTACGTACTTGTAAAGAACTCAAACGTGACAACGGTATGATACTACGATATGATGACAATGCTGCGGTTGTTATTGATCAAGAAGGAAATCCCAAAGGAACTAGAATTTTTGGTGCGATCGCACGGGAATTGAGACAGTTAAATTTCACTAAAATAGTTTCATTAGCACCTGAAGTATTATAAGTCTAATAAAACGGAGACTCTAATGCTATTATAGCATTTGAATAAAATATGAATAGAGTAAACTAGATTAATTAGTAAATTTGTCTCACGCATATATCTTTAACGATTCATAAAATAGAAAGAAAAAAGCATGTTGATTATATCAAAGTTCGGGGGTAACAATAATTTTAATTTATCATGGGTAAAGACACTATTGCTGATATAATAACTTCTATACACAATGCTGACATGAATAGAAAAGGAACAGTTCGAATACCATCTACTAACATCACCGAAAACCTTGTTAAAATACTGTTAAGAGAAGGTTTTATTGAAAATGTGAGGAAACATCAGGAAAACAACAAATATTTTTTGGTTTTAACCCTACGGCATAGAAGGAATAGGAAAGGTCCATGTAAAACTGTTTTAAATTTAAAACGGATCAGTCGACCCGGTCTACGAATCTATTCTAGTTATCAACGAATTCCTAGAATTTTAGGTGGGATGGGGATTGTAATTCTTTCTACCTCTCGGGGTATAATGACGGACCGAGAGGCCCGACTAGAAGGAATCGGCGGAGAAATTTTGTGTTATATATGGTAAGCTTTCTTATATCCAAATTAAGATATGGAACTTTACTATTTGTGAAAAAAAAAGATAAAGAACGGGTTTCTATTCTCACTCTCCTCTTACATTAGTTAATACTTCAAGGAGGTTTTACCGCGAATGAAAAAAGAAAACTGGATTCATGAAAGTTTAATTCCTGAATCACTTCCGAATGGTATGCTTCGGATTCATTTAGATAATGAAGATCGGATTCTAGGTTATGGTTCAGGAAGGATTCAACGTAGTTTTATACGTATACCAACGGAAGATAGAGTAAAAATTGAAAGAAGTCATTATGATTCAACCAAAGGGCGTATAGTTTCTAGACTCCGAAACAAGGATTCAAACGATTAGGTGGTTTTTTTTTTTCAACTTCAATATTCCTTTCGGAGGGATACAATCCGAAAGTTTCAAATTTCCAGAAACTAATTTTCTTCAAATAAGTAAATTTGAAATTCAGTTAAGGAATGACAAATATGAAAATAAGGGCCTCCATTCGTAAAATTTGTGAAAAATGTAGACTGATCCGTAGACGGGGACGAATTATAGTAATTTGTTCCAACCCGAGACATAAACAAAGACAAGGATAATCTTTATAAAATAAAAGAGACTCCCTAAGGGACCCAATATACAAATAAAAAAAAGCGGAAAAGATCCGTTTTGGCATGAAATGGATATATCCATATACCTCTGACTTATATTTATGAGACGATAAAATATGGCAAAACCCGCACCCAGAATCGGTTCACGTAGGAATGGGCGTATTGGTTTACGTAAGAGTGCGCGTAGAATACCAAAAGGGGTTATTCATGTTCAAGCAAGTTTCAACAATACCATTGTGACTGTTACAGATGTACGAGGCCGGGTAATTTCTTGGTCCTCCGCCGGTACTTGTGGATTCAAGGGTACAAGAAGAGGGACACCCTTTGCGGCACAAACCGCAGCAGGAAATGCTATTCGGACGGTAGTGGATCAAGGTATGCAACG